ATAGTTCTTGGTGTAAGGCACATTAAATTTTGATTTTAAAGGTAATAGATCGATCTATTGGAATTAATAAAAGTACTAGTAGTACTTGATTTATCCTATCAAGATAACCCTTTAATCAGGCATTTTATTAGAAATAAAAATTTACTTTTATTTTTTAAAAATATAATCACATCTATGTTAAATTGGGAGCAAGCAACCACAAATTCCATCTAATTTTGTGTATCCTATGCTTGCTTGTGAAAGCAAGGCTTTTGTTATATTACATATATTTGTCATCTAAGAGAGAAAGAATAAAAAAAAATGAAGAAGACAAAATAAAAAATAAAAAGTGATTTAATGGTTTACTTGCGTAAACAGCAAGACATATCATATGTATATATTATATACATAAAAGTTAGCAACGGGAATAAAAATTTTTTACATACCCTAGTTCTCTCTAGTTTACAAAGTAAAAAAACTAGAGAGAAAGGGAAATATTAATATAGTTATAAATTTCTTTATATAAAGTTCTTTATATTACTTTTAGAAAACAATTATATAGAAGATTAATTTTTTAGTTTTGCTTTTCCAAAAAGAGATTTTTTATTAGTTCTGGCGAAGCCTGTGCCAGCCGCCGCGGTTACACAGGGGGGGCAAGGGAGTTAAGTTTAGGAAAAAAAATTTTTTTTATTTATTTGAGATTATTAAGGTGGAATTTATAATTGAATTTTATTAATTGGTTTTTAGAAATTTTAGTAAAAACTAGGATTAGATACCCTATTATTAAGTATGTAAGGTTGGTAGTATTTAGTTGAATGAAATCAAAAGATTATGGCGGTATTTTAAGCTTTTTAGAGGAATTTATTCTATAATTGATAAGGCACAGAGATCTTACTTAATTTAGTTAAACAGTTTGTATATCGCTATCATTTAATAATATTGGATAATAATTATTAAAATAAACGTTTATTTTAAATGTTAGGTCAAAATGCAGCACAAGGTTAAGATTGAAATAAGTTACATTAATTTATATAAGTAAAAATCTGAAAAATTATTAGGATTTAATAGTAAATTGAAATTATAATGTTTGGTTGAACAGAGCTCTGGAATATGTACATATCGCCCGTCACTCTCAGGATGAGATAAGTCGTAACAAAGTAAAGGTACCGGAAGGTGTCTTTTAGGGTGAGATCTATTAAGGATATTTCATTTACAATGAAAAAGAGTTTTTAACCACTCTAATAATTTGTAAGTTACTTAGATATTAAATGAAGAGAAGTATTAGGTTTTATTATAAAAGATGAATTATTAGAGTGATAGTGGAAAGTACTGTGATGGATAGTTGAAAAATTGAAAATGAAATTATTTATAAGTTAATTTTATTTGTACCTTTTGCATTAGGGTTTAACAAAAATTTTTAAATATTTAAATTTCCCGAAATTTGTTGAGCTATTTTTTATTAATAAAAGTAGTTTTAAATACTTTTAATAATATTTATAGAAATGAAATTTTACTCGAAATTGAGGATATCTGGTTATAATTAATAAAATTATATATTTTTCTATGAGTTAATTACATTAATGAATTTATGGTTTTGACTTTTAGGGATAAGCTTGAAAGTTTAGTTTGTCTTATAATATTTTATGAAGATAAGGAGGTTTACAATTTACTTATTTTGTAATAAAAAATTTTTTATGATGTTTGTTTAGACTTTAAATTTTTTTAAATAATTAATGTTTAAAAGGATTAATGTTATGATTAGTATAATTTAATTTTTTTAACTTAAATTTAAGTTAAAATTGTTTAGGTAATTAAATGAGGATGAATTCAGCAAAGAGGATATATGAATGTTTATCAAAAACATTGTATCTTGGTAAGATAAGATATAAAACCTGCTCAATGTGATGTGTAAATTGCTGTGGTATTATGACTATACAAAGGTATTGTAATAAGGCTTTAATTGGGTGCTAAGAGAATGGTTTTACATATAAAGGCTTTATTCTTTTTTATATTAGAAGTTGGTATAAAGATGAAAAAATCTTTATGATATTTTGGGACAAGAAGACCCTATGAATTTGTTAAAAATATTATAAATGTTTAATTATAAAATTTTAATTGGTTGGGGTGATTTTTTAAGATTCTGAATCTTAAAAAGGAGTTTAATGGGCCCATTAATAATGAGGATTTGAATAAAATACTCTAGGGATAACAGCGTAATAATTTTGGATAGTTCATATAGATGAAATAGTTTGCGACCTCGATGTTGGATTAAGATCCCTTTATAATGCAGAAGTTATAGGAGAAAGTTTGCTCAACTTTTAAATTCTTACATGATCTGAGTTCAGACCGACGTGAGTCAGGTCGGTTTCTATCTAGATAGATATTAAAATTTTTATAGTACGAAAGGAATTAATAATTGAAAATATTTTTTAAATTTAAAAAGCTAATATGGCAGATTAATTGTATCAAATTTAGAATTTGAAGATGCTACTAGCTATTAGTAGTTAAATTAAAGTGGCAGATAGATATGCGAGGAATTTAAGCTTCCTAAATGAATTATCCTTTAATAATGATTAATATTGTTAGATTTATTTTTCTTTTAATTATGATTTTATTGAGTGTTGCTTTTTTTACTTTAATAGAACGTAGGGTATTAGGTTATATCCATCTTCGAAAAGGACCTAATAAAGTTGGATTTTTAGGTATTTTTCAACCTTTTGCAGATGTAATTAGGTTATTTAGAAAGGAAACTAATTATATAAGGTGGATAAATTTAATTTTATATTTATTTATTCCTCTGATGTCTTTAATTTTGATATTAATATTTTGAGTAATTTTTGTGTGAAAATTTTACCAAATCGATTTGGAATTTGGTTTAGTCTATTTTTTATGTATTTCTAGTTTAGGTGTTTATGTGATTTTGGGAGGAGGGTGGGCTTCAAATTCAAAATATGCGTTATTAGGTTCATTTCGAGGCTTGGCCCAAGTAATTTCATATGAAGTAAGATTAGCTATAATTATAATTGGGTTAGTATTTTTAAGAGGTAGTTTTAATTTATCTAATATTGTACAATTTCAAGAGGGATATTGATTGATGTGGGGTTTTATAAGTATAATGATTCTATGAATGACATCTTGCCTAGCTGAAACTAACCGGAGTCCTTTTGATTTATCGGAAGGGGAGTCAGAATTAGTTTCAGGTTTTAATATTGAGTATGGTTCATATGGATTTGCTATTTTATTTATGTCGGAGTATGGAAATATTATTTTTATGAGAATAATTTCTTCAGCTATATTAATAGGAGGATTGGGATGAATATGCTGTGGAGTAATTTTGTTAATATATATATATTTATTAATTCGAGGAACTTTAGTTCGATATCGATATGATAAGTTGATGATGTTGGCTTGAAGGGTTATCCTTCCTATTAGAATTTTGATTTTGTATGTAATTTTTATGTTAAAGAGAGCATTTATTTCTTTTATTTGTGTCAAAAATAGAAAAGGCAAATAGGTTATCCTTTTTTATACTTTCAAAGTATATACTTATATAGTTAAAATGCCATTTTAGTGTTGGAAGGAGTAGGAAGAAGGAAAAATATAATATAGTTAAAATTTGTCCTTCTAGAATAAATGGGTTTTCTACAGGGCAGGCTCCAATAAATGTTAGGAGAAGAAAGATGTTAGTGAAGGTCCAAAATAAGAGGGGTTTGATTGGGTTTATTGACATTGTTTTGAATTTAGGAGTAGATCTAAAGGGGAGTGTAATAATGATTAGAATTGATATAACTAAAGCAATTACGCCCCCTAATTTATTAGGAATAGAGCGAAGGATTGCGTATGCAAATAAAAAATATCATTCAGGTTGAATGTGAGGGGGCGTAATTAAAGGATTAGCTGGGAGAAAGTTTTCAGGGTCTGAAAATATATAAGGTTTAATTGAAATTACTGAAATTATTATTGATAAGGCTAAAATTCCTCCGAGGATATCTTTTAATGAGAAGTAAGGATGAAATGGGATTTTATCAATATTTATAGAAGTTCCTAATGGGTTAGAAGACCCTGTTTCATGGAGTAGTGAAATGTGGATGATAATAAATATTGTTATGATAAATGGGAATAAAAAATGAAGGGTAAAAAATCGAGTGAGTGTTGGGTTATCAACAGAGAATCCTCCTCAGATTCATTGGGTAATTGAAGGGCCAATGTAAGGGATAGCTGATAAGAGATTAGTAATGACTGTAGCTCCTCAGAAAGATATTTGTCCTCATGGTAGTACATAACCTAGGAATGCTGTTGCTATTAAGATTAAAATGATTAAGGAACCAGATAATCAAGGTCCTTTAAGGGTATAGGATGAATAATATAATCCTCGAGCGATGTGGATATAAATAAAAATAAAAAAAAATGAAGCAGTGTTTGCATGTGAGGCACGGATTAGTCATCCAAAATTTACATCTCGTGTAATATGAGAAACTCTTCTAAATGCGGTAGTAATATCTCTAGAAAAGTGTATGGCTAAGAAAATTCCAGTTAAAATTTGGATGATGAGGCATAAGCTTAGAAGGGATCCAATATTTCATATATATGAAATATTGGATGGGGCAGGGAGGTCAATAAGGGTTGAGTTGATAAGCTTAATAAGAGTGTGGGATTTTCGTATTATCATTAGTTTACTTTAATAGGTGCTAGATTTGTTTGGATTAAGTTTATAATAGCTATTAAAGTTACTAATAAATAAAATATTATGAGGATTAACATATTATTAAAAAATTTTATAAAGATAAATTCAAGTTTGGCTGGGTTTATAGGAATGAGAATTGGTAATTTTATATATATAATGTGGAATAGGTAAATAGGGAAAGGAAGGAGAAGTAACTTTTTGAAATTGAATTTTTTATTGGGTGTGAGACTTGTGATATAAAGGAAGATTACTAGGAGGCCTCCTAGTAATAGTAAAGTAGTGATTAAAGGGAATCAGGAGAATTTTAGAATTAAGTATATAAAAAAAACTAATAGAAGGGCGGTTATAATTATAATTATAATTATAGAGATTGGGTGTAGAGAAGAGATAAATAAAGTAGAGAAGATAATAAGAAGTTTAATTTCAGAAAGTAGTATAAAGGAATATATAAATTTTGGGGATTTAGGTTGAGAGATCCTTTCTGAAATTATAAGAAGGATCATTTAAGGTTTACAAAACCTTTGTTTTAATTAAACTATTATAACTAATGATAATATTTGGTTTAATTGTTTATTTTTCTGGTTTAATTAGTTTTATGTTTAACCAGAAGCATCTCTTAATGGTATTAATATGTCTAGAATTTATATATTTGGGTATTTTAATTAATGTAATTATTGTAATAGGATATAAGGATCTTTTTATTGATGTTTTAATATTTATAATTTTAGTTGTTTGTGAAGCTGGGTTGGGATTAAGAATTCTTGTTTCAAGTGTGTATTTTTATGGAAGAGATAGGCTAAATGTTATAAGTTTATTAAAATGTTAATAATTTTAATGAGTTTAATTTTGATACTTGTCTGTTTTAAGCAATTTAAATTAATAGAAGTTATTGTGGTAACAATGGTTATAACATTAATTAATTTTATTGTTGTTGATTGATCTATGAGATGTTTATATATTGGAAATTTTTTAGGTGTTGATTTAATGGGATTTATATTAATTGAGTTAAGATTATGGGTAGGGGTGCTTATATACCTTGCTAGCTTTAATACAAAGATTTTTTATGAGAAGTTATTTAATTTTTATATTGTATTGATATTAATATTATTAGTTGTATGTTTTTCTATTATTCATTTAATTGGGTTTTATTTATTTTTTGAAGGGGTGTTGTTTCCAATTATTATATTAATTATAGGCTGGGGCGTTCAACCTGAACGACTTCAGGCTGGACTCTATATATTATTTTATACTGTGGGGGGGTCTTTACCACTTTTAGTCTTTTTATTATTTTATAGAGATAGTTTAAGATTTATCTATAATTATTGAATTGAAGCTGAGGGAGGTTATATTTGATTGGTGGCTGGTATTATAGGATTTCTTATTAAGATTCCTATATTTATTGTTCATGTGTGGCTTCCGAAAGCTCATGTTGAGGCTCCGGTGGCTGGTTCAATGGTTTTGGCTGGGGTATTATTGAAGTTAGGTATTTATGGGTTATTTCGTATTAAAAATTTAATTGAAATTATAATAATCAAAAGTGGGCATTGGATTATTAGATTAATTTTGATCGGGGGGTTAATAGTAAGAATAATTTGTTTTTGTCAAGTGGATTTAAGGTCTTTAATTGCATATTCATCTGTTTGTCATATAGGGCTGTCATTAGGTGGGATTTTTAGTATGTGTGGCTGAGGTTATTATGGAAATATGATGATATTATTAGGGCATGGGCTTTGTTCTTCAGGCCTATTTTGTTTAGCTAATTTTTATTATGAGCGATTTTTTACTCGGAGTATACTTTTATTAAAAGGGGTAGGATGTATATTTCCTTTTTTAATGATATGATGATTTATTTTTAGTGTAACTAATATGGCTGCCCCCCCGTCTATAAATTTAGGAGGCGAAGTATTTTTAATTGGAAGATTAATTAAATGAAGAGTTATAGTTATGATTCCTTTAGGTTTAATTTCGTTTTTTAGAGCGGTTTATTCATTATATATATTTAGTTATCTTCATCATGGAAATGGATGAGTTAATTATGGTGTTTATAGAGTTTCTATTCGTGAGTTGTTGTTAATATGTTTACATTTAATTCCTTTACTTTATTGAATTTTAAAGATGGAGCTTTTTTCTCAATGAATTTACTTAATTAGTTTATATAAAATTTTAAATTGTGGATTTAAAGAAGTTTTTCCATTAGGTAATTTTTTTTTACTGAGGATTTTTCCTTTTAATTTTGAGAGGTTTAGTATTATGAACGGGAGTATGATTAATCTTTACTATAAAGGTTGTTATTTGTGAGTATTATTTACTAATTTTAGGAAATTGAGAAATTAAGATATTTTTTTTGATGGATTGGGTTAGAATAATATTTGTTGGGGTGGTTTTATTTATTTCTGGTATGGTAATTTTGTATAGAAATGATTATATAAGTTTGGAAAGTCGAAGGAATTATTTTTGTTATGGTGTTTTACTATTTGTTGGATCTATAATTATGATAATTGTTAGACCAAACTTATTAATGATTTTATTGGGGTGGGATGGGTTGGGTCTTGTTTCTTATTGTTTAGTTATTTATTATCAAAATTATAAATCAGATAGAGCAGGTATAGTAACTGTTCTTTCAAATCGGGTGGGAGATGTAATAATTTTATTAAGTGTGGCTATATTAATAAATAGAGGAAGTTTTGATTTTCATGTTTATAATAATGTTATATTGATGGTTGGATTTATAATTCTTGTTGCTGGGATAACTAAAAGAGCTCAAATTCCATTTTCAGCATGGCTTCCAGCTGCTATAGCAGCTCCAACTCCAGTTTCTTCTTTAGTGCATTCTTCAACCCTTGTGACAGCTGGTGTTTATTTATTGATTCGATTTGATTTTTTATTTCAAATTGAGTATTTTTCGAAGTCCTTATTATATCTTTCTTTAATAACAATGGTTATGTCCGGAGTTGGAGCTATTATAGAAATAGACTTAAAGAGGATTATTGCATTGTCGACTTTAAGCCAGTTGGGCTTAATAATATTAATTTTATCAATGGGGATATCTGAGTTAGCTTTTTTTCATTTATTAACTCATGCTGTGTTTAAGGCTATATTATTTTTATGTGCAGGATTTATAATTCATTCAAGTTTATTAAATCAAGATATTCGGTATATAGGAGGGGTTTTTAAAACCAATCCTTTAATTGGGGTTTCTTTTAGTTTAGCTAATATGTCTTTATTTGGGTTACCTTTTTTGAGAGGGTTTTTTTCAAAAGATTTGATTTTGGAATATATTTATATGGAGGAAAGAAATTTATTAATTATTTTTATAGTTATTGTAGCAACTTTTAGAACTTGCTTTTATTCATTACGGGTGATGTTTTATTCGGTATGGAATGGGGTAATTAAGGTGAGAAACCTTAATTATTGTTGGTCGGTTTGAATAGAAATTCCTATTTTTATTATAGGTTTTGTAGTAGTTATTTTTGGTTCTAATTTCAGTTGGGTTATGTTGTTAGACTGGGAGGGATGTAGAGTTTTAAATTTTAATATTAGGATTGTTAATGTTGGGATTGTTTTATTAGGTGTATGAAGATTTTGAGTTTTTATTTCCGGGTCTATTAGAATTATAGACACTAAGGTAAGAAATTTTTTGGGTAGAATGTGATATTTATCTTTTTTGACAAGAGATATATTTTTAAAAAGAGTAAATATAGGACAATATTTTTTAAAAAATGATATGAGATGGTTAGAGGAATTTGGACCTCAAGGGGCCTATAAGGTTAATTTAATTTTAGGAAATTTAATTCAGTGAGTTCAAATAAGAAATTTTAAGGATTATTTATTTTTTATAGTAGTAATTTTAATTTGTTTATATTATTCTTGTAGTTTAATAAAAAATGTAACATTGAAAATGTTAAGATAAAATCTTCAAGGGTATATTTTTAGCAGAGCATCTTAACAATGAAAATGTTATGTGTTAAATATACACTATAAAAATAAAGACCAAATGGAATCATTAAATAAAGGTTAGCAGCCTTATATATAGTCTTAATAGGGAAACATTCAATAAATTCATTAACAGTGAATAGCCTCTTTTTTTGGCTTCTATTAATAAGAAAGGGTAAACCTAAAGTCAGGTCGAAACTGATTGCAAATATATCGCTTCATTCTTAGAATAGGCTAAAGGCAATTTCTAATTGCAGGTTAGATTTTATAAAATTAAATACTATTCTATTTTAATCATTCAATTATACCATTTTTCCATTCATAAATTAAGCCGATGAAAATTAAAAGTAAAATATTGATTAAGTTAATAATTAAAGGTATTTCAAAGGTTTTAGATAGTAGAGGTATAGGCAGAATAATAACAATCTCAATATCAAAAATTAAAAAAAGAATTGAAATTATAAAAAATCGAAGAGAGAAGGAGCAACGTGAGAGAGAGAAGGGGTCGAATCCACACTCAAAAGGAGAATTTTTTTCTTTTGAAAAAGAATTTTTTTTTTTAATTATACTACCTAAAATGAAGACAGATAATGAGATAATTAATGATATAAATAGGTATGTAATTGTCTTATTTTAAAAAACTTTTTAATTGGAAATTAAATGTACTTTATATACTAATAAAACAATAGGTTCATCAGTACACAAAGGTATAAAGAAACAACCAAACAACATCTACGAAATGTCAATATCAGGCAGCAGCCTCAAAGCCAAAGTGATGTTTATTTGAAATTTGATTTTGTATAATTCGATAAAGTATAATTGATAAAAAGGTTGTTCCAATAAGGACATGTAAACCATGAAATCCAGTTGATATGAAGAAAGTTGACCCATAAATTGAATCTGAAATTGAGAAGGGGGCCTGTAAATATTCTCATATTTGTAATAAGGTAAATAAACAACCTAATATAATGGTAATAGATAATGAGATTGTTGTTTCTTTATAATTTTTTACTAAAATTCTGTGATGACACCAAGTTACTGAAATACCAGAACTAAGGAGGATTATTGTATTTAGTAGAGGGATTCTAAAAGGATTAAAAGGGATTACTCCTATTGGAGGTCATATAGATCCAATCTCAACATTTGGAGATAAACTTCTGTGGAAGAAGGCTCAGAAGAAAGATATGAAGAATAAAATTTCTGATAAAATAAATAATAGTATACCTCATTTTATGTTATTTAGTACAATTAAAGTATGATGACCTTGAAGGGATGCTTCTCGTGAGATATCTCGTCATCATTGAATTATTGTTAAGATTGTAATTATTAAGGCAAATAATAAAATGTTGAGATTGGATGAATATATTACATTAACTATACCTACTATGAAAGTGAATGCGGCGATTGAGCCTGTTAATGGTCAAGGTCTTTTATCTACTATATGGAAGGGGTGAAAGGTCATTAGTTTAATTCATTTAAGTAGAGTGAAGTTAAAGTAACAAAAACATATCTTTGGATAAGAGCAACTGCTCTTTCAAGAATTAGGAGGGTTATCAGGTGGGGCAAAATGATAATACCAAGTGAGGGTATAAATTGAAGAAGGTTACTTAGTAAACATAAAAGTAGATGGCCTGAAATTATATTTGCTGAGAGTCGGACTGCTAATGTTAAAGGTCGGATTAAATTTCTAATTGTTTCGATACATACTATGAAGACAGATAGAAATAGAGGAGTTCCATTAGGAACAAGATGAGCAAATATATAATTTATTTGATTTATTCAACCATATAATATAAATGAGGTTCATAAAAGAAGAGCTAGTGTGGATGTTAAATTAATATGGCTTGTAGGTGTAAAGATATAAGGGAATAATCCTAGAAAATTACAGCCTAAAATAAATCAGAAAATGGTGACAAAAATTATGAGAAATTTTATCTTTCTTTCCGAAAAAATAGTTTTTAATTCGGTTAGTAAATATGAAGAAAGTGAGAGCCAAATGAAATGAATTCGTGAGGGAACAATTCAAAATAATATTGGGATTAAGAAACATGGAATTATGGCGGAGATTCAATTTAATGATATAGATGAGGAAGTTGAAGGGTCAAAGATGGAAAATAAATTTGTTATCATTTTCAATTTTTAGATAAAAGGGTTTTAGTGATTTTATCACTTTTAAACAAGTATTTAAGGGGAACGAAATATAAAAATATTAAAATAATTAAAACATTAATTAAGAAAAATGTAAGTAGAAGGTTTCAATTTATAGGGTAAATTTGAGGTATTGAAAAACACTTAAGTATCTTAAGAATGACATTCTTATATTTTAAATTTAACTAGTTTTCCCATTGAAAGTAGACGGTACTATAAAATGGTTTAAGAGACCAATGCTTTCATTTCAGCCATTCAATGAAAAATTTTTAATTCAAGATAGGAAATTAGTTAAAGATGTTACTTCTATAACAATAGGTATAAATCTATGATTAGCACCACAGATTTCAGAGCATTGGCCGAAGAAGATTCCAGGTCGATTTGTAAATGTTGAAATTTGGTTAAGTCGACCGGGAACTGCATCTATTTTTACTCCGATGGAAGGAATGGTTCAGGAATGAATTACATCTGCAGATGTAATTAAAATTCGGGCGTTTGTATTAAATGGAATTACAATTCGATTATCAACATCTAAAAGACGAAATGTTTCTATGGTATTGTCTTGGGTGGGGATTATAAAGGCATCTATTTCAATGTTGAAATCTGGATATTCATAAGATCAGTATCATTGATGGCCAGTAATTTTTATAGAGATGGAAGGGTAAAAAGACTCTTCTATTAAATATAGTAAACGGAGTGATGGCAAGGCAATTGTCATTAAGATAATTGCTGGTATAATGGTTCATAAAGTTTCAATTTCTTGCCCTTCTATTAAAAATCGAGAGGTTATGTTATTATATAGGATATTAGAAATTATATATAATGTGATTACAATAATAAGGATGATAACAGTTATTGAGTGGTCGTGAAAGAAAATTAATTGTTCTATGATAGGGGAATTAGCATTGGGAAAGGTTAAATTGGCTCATGTTATCATTTGTTATTTAATTAAAATGTTTGTTTGATTAAATGTGTGCTCTGCAGGTGGGAAATTTATTTGTCATTCAATAGCGGAATTAACAAATTGTGCGTTAATAATGAAACGTTTTATAAATATAGATTCTCACAGAATAAAAATGAATATGATTACACTAATGGTTGATAAAATTGATCCTATGGTGGAGATAATATTTCATTTAGTGAAGAAATCTGGGTAATCAGAGTAACGACGTGGTATACCTCTTAATCCTAAGAAGTGTTGGGGGAAGAAAGTTAAATTTACTCCAATAAATATACTTATGAAATGAATTTTTAATAAAATTGTATTAAAAGAAAGACCAAAAAATATTGGGAATCAGTGTGTGATTCCTGCTAGGATAGCGAATACTGCCCCTATGGAAAGAACATAATGGAAATGGGCTACAACATAATAGGTATCATGGAGAATGATATCAATAGAAGAATTTGCTAGGATGATTCCGGTTAGTCCTCCTACAGTAAATAAAAAAACAAAACCTAATCTTCATAAAAGAGGGGTATCAAGTTGGGTATGTACTCCGTGTAAAGTAGCTAATCAACTAAAGATTTTAATCCCAGTAGGTACAGCAATAATTATTGTTGCTGCTGTAAAGTAAGCTCGAGTGTCAACATCTATTCCAACTGTAAATATATGATGGGCTCATACAATAAAACCTAGGAGACCAATTGCTATTATTGCATAAATTATACCTAAAGTTCCAAAAGGTTCTTTTTTTCCGGTTTGAAAACAAATTACATGGGAGATTAAACCAAATCCAGGTAAAATTAAAATGTAAACTTCTGGGTGCCCAAAAAATCAAAATAAATGTTGGTATAAAATTGGATCGCCCCCCCCTGCAGGGTCAAAGAATGATGTGTTGAAGTTTCGATCAGTTAAGAGTATTGTGATTGCCCCAGCAAGCACTGGGAGGGATAAAAGAAGGAGAATTGTTGTGATAAGTACTGATCAAACAAAGAGAGGTATACGTTCAAGAGTTATGCCTTGTTGACGTATATTTATAATGGTGGTAATGAAGTTGATAGAACCTAAAATGGAAGAAATTCCTGCTAGATGTAAGCTGAAAATGGTTAGGTCAACTGATATTCCAGAATGGGAAATATTTGATGCTAAGGGAGGGTAAACAGTTCATCCTGTTCCTGCTCCATTTTCTACTATAGCTGAAGTTAAAAGGAGTGTAAGTGACGGGGGAAGAAGTCAGAATCTTATATTATTTATTCGGGGGAAGGCTATATCTGGTGCTCCTAATATAATAGGTGTAAGTCAATTTCCGAATCCCCCGATTATAATAGGTATAACTATAAAAAAAATTATGATGAATGCATGAGCAGTAACAATTACATTATAAAGTTGATCATCCCCAATAAGAGATCCTGGTTGACCTAATTCGGCACGAATCAAAATTCTAAGAGATATCCCAATTATTATTGATCAAGCCCCAAAGATTAGATATATAGTCCCAATGTCTTTGTGGTTTGTTGAGAAGAGTCATCGCGGTAAAGTGGCTGATTGAAGGTGATAAATTGTAAATTTATTTATAAGTGTAACGCTTTTTTACTGGTCTTATATTTTAAGAAAAATATTAAATTGCAAATTTAAAGATGATATTTAACTAAGACTTAATAAGAATTAATTTATGCTTTGAAGGCATACAGTTTTTTTAACTTAAAGACTTAAATAAATGGAATTAATAAAAAAATAGATGAGGTTTGAAGAGTTAATATTATTGTTAAAGGAAAATTTAATGAAAAAGTGTGTTTATTTTTTGAATAAAGTTTTAGTATTAAAGGATGAAGGATTCGAGCATAAAAGTAGAGGTTAATTAATGATGAAATAATTAGGGGGATTAATAAGAAAATAATATGAGTTATAAGTACTTTTATGACTATTCATTTTATAAAAAATCCTAAAAAAGGAGGTATACCTCCTAGTGATAGAAGAGAAATAATTAAGGTTATATTGTAATTATTATGGAAGTTGGATCTTATTTGATTAAGGAAGTTAATTAGGGATATTGAGAGTATTAAAAGGATTAATCCAATAAGGGCTACATATACTGAAAGGTAAATAAGCCAAAGGTTACTAGTGGCGTAAATTAAACTTATTATTCAACTTAAATGTGAAATGGAAGAAAAAGCTAAGATTTTACGTAATGAGAATTGAACAAATCCTCCTCAAGAACCAACGGCTGCTGATAATAGAATAAATAAAGGTAAAATATGTAAATCTATAAATGTTAGAATGTGAAGAGGAATAAATTTTTGGATGGTAGTGAGCATAAAAAAGGTTATAAGTGTAAGCCCTTCACTAATTTGAGGTAATCAAAAATGGAATGGAGCTGCTCCTAATTTGATTAATATAGATAAAGTAATAAGAAATGACATTTTTTGATTAAAAAATGTTGGGCTGAGTAAGAAAAAAGAAATTGAAAAAATAAAAAGTGATGAGGCTAATGTTTGGATAATGAAATATAAGGTCAATCTTTCCGTTGAAATTATAGATTTTGAATTTATAAGGGGGATGAAGCTTATTATGTTGATCTCTAGGCAAAGTCAAAGGGCTAGTATTGAAGATGAAGAGAAGGCTATTATAACACTAATAATTAGCATTCATAGAAATAAAAATTTTTGAAGATTTATTAATAAAGGAATAAATCATATTTGGGGTATGAGCCCACTAGCTTAAATTAGCTTACTTTATA